CGTATAACAAGCGAGCTTTTTACCCTCAAATTAAAAAATGTGGGCGCAAAATGCTATCCTGCTCTATTGTTACGTAGCAATAGAAGTAGAAGCCCGCTCATGCTGCTTCGGCGGCGCTTTTTCGCCTTCTCTTCGCTCTGGACAGGAGCGCTAGTGGACACGGGGAGGGAGCAGGCGAAGCGTGTTGTTCGTAATGGAAAGAAAGATACCGATACTTCGACTCTTTCTTGGACCCCCGGCGCGAACACAGTGGTCTCTGACCAAGACCAGGAACCAATTCGAATTTTTATCTTGACATGTCGGTGGTTTTTAACCGTAGGCATCTTGTCAGGAAGTTGGTGGGCTCATCATGAATTAGGTCGGGGTGGCTGGTGGTTTCGGGATCCCGTAGAAAATGCTTCTTTTATGCCTCGGGTATTAGCCACAGCTCGTATTCATTCAGTAATTCTACCCCTTCTTCATTCTTGGACCTCGTTTCTTAATATTGTGACTCTTCTATGCTGTGTCTTAGGAACCTTTTCAATACGGTCCGGATTGCTAGCTTCCGTTCATAGTTTTGCTACAGATGATACACGAGGAATCTTTTTATGGCGGTTCTTCCTTCTAATGACCGGCATATCTATGATTCTTTTCTCCCAGATGAAGCAGCAGGCATGGGTCCGTAGAACCTATAAAAAGGAGATGGTTGTGGCGCGAAGTACTCTTGTGCACCTACGTCAATCGGCTCGCGCGCAAACCCGCCCCCTTATGTTATGGAAGAATTGAACTTCTTGCTGGGCTGGTTATTCAGAGCCAGCAATTTGCTGCCGGATTTCGTCCCGTAACTAGAAGAAGATCGCTTCGGGGTTCACTGTGGCGCGGCTGAATGTAGAGCAGTCCCCCCCTAGAGCCTTTGATCAATAGATTATTTTTTTCTTCGGAAGATGGTCAAGGTAGCTTGCTTCCAAGCCACTGCACTAGATGCGCATGTAGTCGTAGGAGTCGGCCCAGAGTGCCTCTGTTCTTTACTAAAAGACTACTTCGAATGAATGGGGAATTAACCTCGCTCTTTGCTGGGTGGGTGGTCCTTTTTTTTCTTTGACGTCAATCCTTTGGATTACTCTTGAGATGAAAGGCGATATTTTTATTTTGAGGTGAATGGGTTGTCCTCGTACAACACCATGGCATCGCCAACATGAGTCTGTGTTCGGTGGTTGATAAGCTGCTAGTTGGTATTTAGTTTAGGGCTTGTTATTTACTTTCACTTTTCCGGAGGGCCATCGCGGAAAGTCACCTATCCCCCTAGTTCCGAAGACAGGAATTGGGGAGTAGGGGGTGGCCCCCTTTGACTCCCCCAAAAAGGCTTTGACCTACTGGCTATTGAAAAGTCTCTGGTTACCACGAAGTGAATAAAGTTGGGAGGAGTTGAAAGGTATATGGGGGAGCCTATCACTGCTTATGGCTCGTTTCCTATTTTTTTTTTTTTATTCCTGATTCACAGGCGAATAAAGCAGCTATCAAAGGGTTGCTTGTCAATCGAGTAGGCTCCTTCCCTCGGAATTGCGGGTTCTTTGACTCTCTTCCAAACAGTAGACTGGAAGACCATGCCTGTGCGAGCACCTTTTCCGCAGCCTCAAATTCTTGGATTTTGTGCAATACAAGAAATAATGAGGCCCCCTGAGACAAGAAAGAATGGGGAGAAGCGGTGGTGGGGCGAGGGTCTGAAGGAGAGAAAGAAATCTTGGAAAAAGTACTCTCATAGAGAAAAGAGGGATTTCGTCTGTCTTGTCTCCTATATGGGACAAGAGAGCTCCAGTGCTATCTTTCGCGGAAAAGAAAGGATCCCTTACTCTCCCTTGTGCTGCTAACTCCAAGGAAGGAGCTGATAAAGAGAAGTTCTGGATTGCCAAGCCCCGGACCCCCCTCTGACTCCATAGGCGACTCGAAAACTATGCCTAGTGAACTGGTAGCAAAATTAAAGAAGAACTGGGAATGGTCCAATTAGTTGGATGTCAAAGCTTCAATCGCCTCATGAATGTGCTAGGGGTGTTGTCGACTACCGAGGCCGCTAATATGGCGTTGACGGAAGCTTACAAGGAAGCGATTACTATTCTATTACATTATTGATAGTAATAATCTCTAAACAAGCTTTCCACATGGACCTTAGGATGCCCCAGACTGATTTACAGAAACCTGCTTCTATGTGACTTGTTGATGATGAGGCTCCTTCTATCTTTATGAACAGGAGGTCTTTCTTTTTGATTGAAATACTACTTAACATTAAAGAAAAGTGAATAATAATAATAATAGATTTTTTCGCTCTGCTCTAAGGCGGCATACAAAAACCAAAATGGAAGAAGCGAATTGCCTTTTTTAGATATAGAGAGGCTAAGCCAAAGGAAGGAAAGATAGAGGTGCATCCTAGCTTTAATCTAGGCTTGTATTCGATCACCTAACCCGACCGAAATCCACAATTTACATAGGGAAAGATCTCTTCTAGAGAAGAGATCCGAAGAGACCATTTCTCCTCGAGTCGATTACGTGTTGGATCCGTCTAAACCGATGTTGCAATCAATGCTTAGCTTAACACATAGGATTTCACTGGACAATTTGAAATCCTTCATCGCTTCATCCATGAGCGGTCCGTAGAGTGCTTTATCCCTATAACCGGCTTTCTATCTCTAACTCGAAGTGCGGTTTGGATTACAGTCAGTGAGTGAGGATAGGTATTTACTGGGGCATTCGCATGGAGCGAATTTGACTTACATAGAAATAATATATATATTTTTTTGATTCGTTCGCGTAAAGAGGGGCGGGCCATAGCACATTCAACCGAAAGAATTGATCTCATACGATTGAGCCGCTAGAGGAATCGGCATTGCTACGAGCAAGACGTGGGATATTAGGCTTTGGCAAGGCTGAGCATTTACCATGGGTAAGGTATTTTATTCAAATAAACACGGAACAGCGGTACGGTAAAGGAACGTAAAAAAGATCGACTCAACACAACATGGGTGAACGACTGAACGAGCCGAGAACTTCTCTTACCCTCCAAGAAGACCCGCCTGAGAAGGTCGGGTAGATAAATGAAGAAAGCATGAAGAAGTCTCTCCGTTTAATATATAGTTTGAAAATGGAGAAAGGAAGAAGCCGAGGACACTCTCACAGCAACCTGCAGGTGTATGGGAAATACACCTGGTGCAAGTCCTAGCGATATGATCGCGGATATGGTAGCAGTCACAACTGGATTCATTCCAGAAGAAGATGAAGGAATGAATCTAAGGAACCTGGAAATATTTAGGAAGTCATGAATGTCGATGAGTCCTTTTTCTTCGACATTCGAACTCCACCCGATGTTGAGATTCCTCAAGACATCACTGAGTTTGTAGGGACTCCCCCTTTACTTTACCGGATCCCGTAAACCCCACTACCAGAAGAACCTCTTCCTGCCGGAATAGACGCCGACCTAGACCGGAGGACTTCCTTCCTTTCCAGGGAAATTGATTCGAAAAGAGAACTTCCACGCCTTCTGCTGCTAGACTTGCTGGTCTTACCGTCGATGTCTTGTATTATATTACTCGCTACAAGTATTCCGCTCGCTTCCCTCACTAGCTTTCTAACAAGTAAAGTACATACTCAATATAGAAGACACTCTAAAAGGATAAAACGAGCGGACCTGCTTTCCTGCAGAAAAAGGAATTGTTAGAGTGACCTGATGAGAGGAAATATCTAGAGGAGTAGTCTTTCTCAATTCTCTTTTTTCTTAGTGTACTATTGGATATTCAACAAAACATTATATGTGCCCTACTTACACTAGTACTTCACAGCGGTTTCTTCTGGGCATGCCCCAGATACTATTGGTTCTTATCTTTTTTGCTTTCCTCTCGTTCTATTCTAAGTAGGACATCAACAGATTGTGTCAGGTGCAGATGTTATTTCATAAGACGCTGTGACATCACCTGGTAGAAATGAATCCAACAACTGTTGAACTTCTTGTTCTTCGTAGCCTTTCGCCTCCTGCTCCCTCTTCTGTCGTCCATGTGCTCACCAAAAAGCCTGCCTTATTATTAAAAGAAAAGGGGAGTACCCTCTGATGTGCGCTCTATTATTGCCCCCTATTCTTGAGGGAGTGATCGGGATGTTGGCGCGTGGCGATACCCGCGAAAAAGAAAGGACTATTCGCTCTTTTGGGTGGGCCTTTCGTACTCCAATCCGTACGGGGAAAGGACAATGATTCAGCAAAATCTAGTGGATGGGGTTCCATATTCATGAAAAGCCAGGGTTGAAATGATCCTTGTTAGGGAACCAAGACAAGAATTATTACTAATAATAAGAAGTTAAGGGCCTCCAAGGCCTACCAATAGAAGCTTCTTTCAGCTCTATTTGGCAAAGGGCACTTAGAAGTCGGTAAGAAAGTGAGTAGATATGGATAATGCGAACAGACTTCAAGAAATTGAGCAAGAAGTCAGGTGGAAAACAGGAAGCTCCAATGCGAGCAAATGCTTGGTCTCTTCTGGGAACACATGCCGCCGATCGATCCAAATCTCATACGAGATTATATGCTCTCTCTACAGAGAGAGATAAGCTCCTGCGAAAACAGGAAGAGGGTGCTGCTCCAAGAACGCCAAGCACTCATTGTGCAGGCGGTCCTCCACGGGCACCAAGGAGACTAGTCCGTCGACTCTTTTTAGTTTGAGAAGGTTTAAATAAGTGTCTGTAGACGCAAAGTAGTGTGTTTTCATGTCTGGTGTTCTTTGGCTTTGTTTAGTGGGGATCTACTCCGATGCTTACTGGAGATAGACTCCTATCCTAAGTAGATTGCTTTTATTTGCTGTCTTTGCATGTATCCACTAGTAGTCTTCAATGCTTATGTATAATATATTATAAGTACTTGTTCGTAAGTGCTTCAAATTCATGTGAAAGTTGAAAGAAGGTGTAAGTTAAAATATAAATAACAGAGGAAGGAGGAGGGTGGGGTACATCAAATGGATTAGAGTTTGAACAGAACTGGAAGAGGTTCGATTCCTCTTTGATGTTGTTAAGCCAAGAGCGCAAAGCGCATGCGCGAAATGAGAGCTAGAGGAATGGGAAGGGTAGCTGCTAAGACTAGAGGATACTGCCAAGGAATATACTCTCTCCTCAAATAGAATCAAATAGAAAAAGAGAATGTCTAAAGGTATGAAGTAACTCGACTGATAAGGAGAGGAAAGATTCTTTCTTATTAGCAGGCGCATCAACCGAGACAGAGTCTTCAGAAGGCTTCCTCGCAGCTTCGTATTGATAGGGGCTCTTTTGCATAATAAGAAATTCTCAGTCTAGTTCGCCACAAGGCATACAAGCGAGGAGGGCTAGCCTATGTGGAAGAAAGAAGTCAAGCTGCAGGCACTCGATAACAACAAGAGAAAGTCCAGTCAAGGAACATAAAGCCAATCCCACCGGAAGCTTTTTCTAATTGAATGCATGAGTTCTCCGGTGGGTTAGTGTTCCGTGTATCATTGGTAGCCGGAATGGGGTTTATATTATAGAAAGATTATACTACTAATATAGTTTTTGGGACTGTGTGGGGCCTCGAGGGTGACCTGAGGGCTTGTGAGCCCGGGGTTTGACGAAGACTCTCCCATTTCAAACCGACTTCTTTTAGTAAACTAGGGAGCTCTTTCGTATAACAGGTCGTTTTCTCTGGGCCGCTTCCCAAGTGAGGACTGTTCCCCTACCATTCTTCTGCAGCAGACCGCCGCAGCAGCAGTTAACCACTTGCTGAAACGACTGATGCTAGACCTTTCATGCTGTTGGGTAAACCCTGCTTCTAGCTCTCGAAATGGAAGGGGTGCTCCTGCTCCTGTCTCTGCCCCTGACGGGTGGTGCTGTCTTCTACGTACGCCTTTGCTATGCCTATAGAAATGGATCCGCTGCTAATGAAGGGGTACACAGCTGGCTTGATCTTTATCACGATCATGGCTACCACCTATGCCTCTCCTGCTGGGTTTTGCTCTTTTTCCGGGTCTCGCTCTTGCTGCATTGCCTCTAGATTCCGTTCCGTCAGGGTTCTAAAACCACTTGTGTAGGTCGGGGTTGAGGAATCGGGATTATTTTTACACCCAAACCTACATTGGTCACTGGAGGAACGAAATCGCCATGCCCCTACGACAATTACTAAAAGACAATAAGAAGCATATACCGAGGGGGAAGAGCCTTCAGGACCTTGTTTGTTTTAGAGGTTTCAGAACAAACCTAAAACCTTATGCGAATAGGTGACAGTCTAAGAAAGGAAGGTTCTTCCAGTCAGCTCTCTCATCATTGAGAGTTGGAAAAATAGTATACACATAAAAAAGTGGAAACTCCATTTGTTTTGTTAATTTTGGCTTCCCCATTTTAGAAGTACGTTTGAACAATACCTCTTGGGAAGCGGGGTTAAACAAAACCCGAATCCATTAGTATGGAACATTTGCTTTTCCAAGTGAAATCCCTCGGTCGGCTGCTGCTTGAATCCATCCCTTTATGTAGGAATCACAAAGCTTATCGAATCAGCTAATAGTTTTAAAGGGGAGGAGGCCATTTAAGGGTTTCCTTTCCGGAGGGGAGGAATCCTCTTAAACGGGGAATGCTACTATTGAGACGGCTGCCGACGAGATGAAGTCAACTCGGGAGGTGGATAGAAGGATAAGAATCGGTCGACCAGTAGCGAAGGAGTTGGGATCCCACCCGGAAGGGAACAAGGGCAGAAGCTTGCTCTACTACTGCTGGCCAAGATCTTCTTTCGTGAACTAATAGCTCTACGTCTCGAGGTAGGAATCCTATCGAATGCTACTACTTTAAGAAGCCAATCGAGTTTATAAGCAGGGATAGAAGCCAGCCCTTACTAGCTACTTCTTTGATGCCTCCCGAGCAGAGGAATGAAATATCACCCTTCTTTCCTTGCTTTGGTGCTAGCGTATATAAAGTAAGTAGTAGACCCCGGCTCCTTTTAGCTTTCTGTGGTATGGCTCTTATAACTCTTAGTAGCTGTTCTCTCCTTCCCTTTCCTTCTTCCTTATCCTTAAGGAATTGGATATAGAACCGTTAGGAGTAGGAGCATTCGTTAACAGAGATGGATTGGCTTCGGTTGACCTTCTTACTATGGGAATGCTTGAAAAAGCTCTGATTCCAATAAGCTCGTGACCACTCTCAGAGGTAGCTGGGAACAAAAGGAATAAGTGCTCAAAGCTAAGATCAGCTGCTATTGGACTTCTTTCCTTGGCGAGAAGGGTTAGCAGGGAAAGCAGCCTTGTTGATTAAAGTAAAGGACCAGGGGTCTAGCGCTTTTGTTTTGTGGGAATACCCGCCTTTTAATATGGATATCAATGACTAAAGTCTCTTCCCACGGGCTAGGCTAAGCCCGAAAGAAAAAGAAAGAGAGTTAGATCCTTGAGTGCGTGAAGGTAGGCTCAAGCTAAGATTCCTAACAGCTCCCCATTGCACAGACGAGTTGGCTAGACTATTACGAAATTGCGTAAAGATGACTCGCTTGTTTTATGTTCGGATTTAAGTGCGTGATAGATCTTTCCGTAAGTTCACTTTTTTCAGAAAAAGCAGAATTCTCTTAGCGTTCCGTGGAGATCGAATGTTAACTAAACTAACTACTACTATACTCAATACTATATATCAGCCAGCATTCAGAACCAGCCGCGAAGGAGGGAAAATGAAGTTACAATTACAATGAACTCTATCTTTCAACGTAACAGTTTCTTTCAATTTATTTACTATTCCGTCTTGGTTTCTTTGGTTTTCGTACGAATTCTTTCTTTCCTTTCTATGTTGAAGGGTTGGTCTTCCATGCTGCCAGACCTAAATCTGCCTCCTGTTAACCTGCCTGAGCTTCCTCCATTAAGTGAGAAAGAGATCAAAATAGTTGATGAGAAGATCAACGCACGAAAAAACATAGAAAGATGGATCAAAGCCATCTACTTGTCTGAAATCAATAAGCGTCCAAAGGTCGAAGACCCACAGGACTTCTATCGTATGACACAAATGGTTTTCATTCATTTTGATGACGAGACTTTAGAAGAGCACCTGGAGGTCTTACGAGACCTTCAACTGAAAGGTGCGAGCAGCAACTACTACCAAAGACTCATGAAAGCACCTCCGGTCGAGTTTTCCAGGTCTAATGCACTAAAGGAACTGTCTGCTGAAAAACTACAGGCGTAAGCTTTTCTTAGAGCTGAGAAACTACAGTGAAGCCTTTTTTTCTTTTCAGCTGAACAAGAAAAAGATATGATATAGAAACAGCCCTAGCAACAGCAAGGAGAAATATCTCATCTTTCAACAGAAGGAAAGAACACTGGAACGATCTGTCTACCCCCCCCAAAAAAAGCTTCTGCTATCGAAGAAAACCGGAAAGCTCGCCCCCTCCTTTATCCCCAGTTTAGAAACCTGCCCGGCACGGAAATGAGGGATTTGATTCGGAGACTTCTACTGCGGAGTGCCCAGCCCAGTTTGACTCTGCCGTCGTTCCACGCCCATCATCAATCATACATCGAAAGCCATTGAATGCCTAACCCTAGTCCTTCCTCCCGGCAAAGGGAGGGGGTCTAAGGTGGATTAAGGGAGTTTAAGGAAAGAGCGTCATTGGCCCAGTAAACCAATATTCCGGCATCCATTTATAGCCCGGCCCGTTCCGGAGCAAGCATAAGTCAAAGTTTATCCATTAGAAGATCCAGCGGATAGCGATCGGGATCTAGAGTCCGCGGGCGTAGTTTCATAGTTTGTTGCGGATCACTTACCACGTTAAGGCCTACCTTACTTTTACTGTTACTTATAGTGTTAGTGGACCCAATGATTATGTATTGAACTATACCAACATATGCAAATGATTGGCATAATCACCGGCGGGACAGAGACAGGGGTTGCAGTTTAAGTTCCAGAGTCTACAGACCCAGAGCTAGGTGTTGACCGGGCAAAAGCATAAGTCGTTTCAGTAACACACTGTGGTCCGGTCAATGTGCCGACAAAGAAGCGCGATTACGCTGTTCGGGCAGGCGCGTGTTCTGACGAGAAGAGCTAGAGCTTCAACGGGGTTATATGAAGTCAGAGGCATTAGTGAAGGGGAATAAGCTAGTGGCCTCTTTGATTTTACTTCCGATAGACCTCGGCTTTTTTCGAGCTTGGTAACCTCTAGTTTGATCAGGAAAACCAGCTATTCGACGAGGCAACAACTATTCAACCGGAACCAGAAGGCGTGGATCATTAAACGTACCTATTCGAACGAAGCCTTGCACCCCTTCCTCGATGATAGTAGCTGGGTGGACTATTGGATACGGAACATAGAACTACCAGGCGAAGGAGATCAACCTGGGATCGGGTCTCGTCTGCTATGATCTCCCCAGTCAAAATCTCGGATTTGTAACCGAACGAGAGTTGTTGTTGCGATTTCTAAATGAAATGGAATTTCAATGTTTCCCGCTAAGCATTAGATTCGCTTCGCTGGGGATATGAAATGCATGCATATGAAAACCTTCCCTACTTAGAATTAGAACAAGAAATTGTCGTCGATCAACCCTACCTTCGAATTTTGCGTATAGCCCCCCCGGTCTTGAACTGACAGGAATACAGACTTTGGTATCCAAAGTGAAACGGATACTAGTTTTAATCATGAGTGGGGTAACCCGTCCCCTCTCTAGCCGTCTTTACATCTGCCTATGTTGTATGGTTAGGGATGAACCGCAACATGCGCTCGCTACTTGTTGCTCGAGCAACTAAAAGTCCTATTGATGGTATTGATTCAACCGCGACTGCTGCTTCATCTGATTCTCATTCCCCCGCTCCCAGCGGCAAGCAGGGGAGGTTCAATTGATCTATCTACGTAAAGGGAGTTCATTCAATAACGCGGCTAGGGCAATCTTCAACGATCAGCCCGGTGCTTCAGGATATGGATCACGGATACCCGTTCCCCTTCAAGAAGATTAGGATATGTCGTCTAGGCCTCCAGGATGCAAGGAGGGGGATAGGAATGGATTAAGAGTTCGAGAATGCCTCTCATTACGACTATGATCAAGTTTGTACCTCTTATTGTGTCGCGGAACAGCAAGAGTCATCCGACTCTTAGGAACCTCCATACGAGGATGCTAAAAAAAATCCTATTGAGGTAAGCCAATAGTTGGATCCTTAGCAACCAAGAACAAACAGACTTCGGTCAGGAGTCGGCGGATGATGCTGGATATGCCTCTGGCCTCGAGGACGGCGGCCAACCTACAGTAGACGAATTGGAAGAAAGAAATCTGGGCGATGAGACTGACCAGTTTCGGCTTGCTTCGCATAGGCTACACAAGCTTCAGTGCGGTATACTTAACACTCACTATATCTCGAGAAAGAATGTCGAAACTTTCTCTCACTGGCCCACCACTCTCTATGTTCTTACTAATGCTGCAGAAATCGTAGAAGGCTAAATAGGGGATTGACTCAACTTGAGGATTCCGACAACCTTCTTCATAGGATAGATCTACCTTCACTCGCTCACTCGATCACAGAAAGAAAGGATAAAGAAGGAAAGATTCCGCTTTCACTAATAGCCTAAGGTAAGGAGCTTCCATATAACGATGCTCTTAACCTCTCCTTGCTCGCTACAAGTCTTTTGCTCGTTCGCTCCGACTCGCCCCTTTATCATGAACTACAGAACTCGGGAACTAGATCGGAGGAAGAATAGGAAAGAAAGAAGTTAATGCTAAACCGGGGGTAACCTTCCATTAGAAGTAGATTCCCTTCATAGGCGTCTTAGCTTTGTGACCTAAGTCAGTAAGTCAACCTGTGACAGCTGAAAGGAACTAACCCTTGCCACCTAGTGATACGAAAGTAAGTAAACAACCAGTGAGAGATGCAACTAAGAACTTATCAAGCGCTAAGCCTCCGGAACAGAAACAGAGGAGAAAGATAAAGCAGATGCTAACTCAACCGGGGATGAAGCTGTGAACTCAAACCAGGTAGCTGGAAAGGTCAACAAAGAGAGATTCCACCTCAACCAGAATAAACCGTAGCTAAGATTCTGGTACTCACTCAACAACCGAGAGGAAGGCAGACCAATAACTATGGAAAGTAGGTACTAGCTCGAGTAAGCAGAGACAGAGGTCGAAGTGAGATAAAAAAGGGAAGTTTCCATCTCAACAGACTAAAGCGAAGAGGACTAATAAAGATCTTCCCTAAGGAGAGCAGGAAAGCTTTCGTAACTTGTTGCAGCGGATGTTGCTGCTGAGAGATAGGACTGAGTTGAAACTAGAATAAGTGAAGATCGTAAAGGTGGGAACCAGACTCGACGAGAGGAGTTTCCAAACCACAACAGAAGAAGGAGCACAACCCGCTGATGTTGTGGTAAAAGATTCTCTTGATCGACTTATAGTTGCAGGAAAGATAAAAGATTTTACTTATCGAGTAGCTGGAAAAGGGTTCCCGATCGGAGTGAACAAGTGGTTCACTAAAGGTGAGTTGTTCTCACCACTCTACTCTATCTACGCTATTAGAAGCTTCGGAAGATGGTTGAGGTTTTCATTTCATCTCACTGCCGATCGACGAACTACTCTTTTCACTCTATCTAGGACATTTTCTTAGCAGCAGAAAGTCCTCCCTGACTGGCTCGATAGAAAGAAGGTTGCTTGCAATAGGCAATGAATGTCGCGCATCAATTATGACAATGTAGCGAAGCAAGGCTCGGTTGCGTTAGCTAGGCGAGCAAGGATTGATGAGCACGAATCCGCTTATGGTGGTTCGGCTTGCTACAGCCTATCACCCCCCTACTTCATGTTAGTAGGAAAACAACCAGCATTTCGTGATTTAGTTGTCATGCCTACTCTCTACTGAGAAGCAGATATCCAAACGGGAACTTTCTTAGCAGGTCACGCTTAGATAGATGGTAGTGAAGAGCGGATGAACTAGACCAGACAGCGGGAAAGGATAAAGCCAAAACTCTTTCTGTTATCCACAGATAGCTGGGATCAAATGGATGCGCCACCACTTCACTTTACTTTATATATTTTAATATTTTGATATAATCATACTTGTCTTGTATCGGGTACACACTGAAGAAAGAGAAGTACAAAAGAAAGAATGAAACTCGCATACCGTTCATCTCAATCACACTTCTCTTATTCTTATGAGATTTCTTGGTTAAACCGTCCGTGTAGGACCAATGGTAACAGAGGTCCGAGTCACATCAGGCTCCGAAAGAGAGATTTTATTGTGGATACTTCAAAACAAAAGCACTAAGACAGTCGGAAGCGCCCCAAGCATAGTATGAAATCATACCATTAGGCTTCGAAACCTAGTAACTCCTCTCCTGTTCGGGACCTAACGCTTGCGACAAGAAAGAAACCAAAAATGATAGTAAAAAACACTCTAGTAGTGAGTGATATAGGCTTATGCTGAAGAGATGGAAGTGGACGAAAATAAAGATTTGCAACAAAGTCTTGTTAGTTCGCGGTTCCGTGCCGCTACTTGATTGGAACCAGAGCTTATGGCTTATTACATTGCTTCCAAGACCATCATTGATGGAGAGATCGAAAGCATTTTTGCTTAGGATATCCTCTATGCCTGCTGCCCGGGCTCTTGCTTCTGCATAATCCCTTGGAAGCTTGGGCTGGAGCGGGGGGGCTTTAAGTTTCCCACTTCCCGTTCATCCTAAAACTCCAGTTTGATTTTCGTTGACTTGCTTCCTTCGTGGAAGGTGTTAAGGAGAGAAGAGGATCGAGGGACTTTTTCTTTCTTCTTATCTTATTGAATCTTTGACTTCCTTTCTTTAAAGTGCTTACTCAGTCCAGATGAACTCTCAATCCAAGGGTAGAGGAAGACAAAGCTTATGCCACAGCACAATGCCTGACCTTATTATATTATAAGGCTATAAGAAGGAATCCGCTTTCTAGAGCCAAGTCAGGCTTAGAACAACCTATTCAATTCTGGAGTCAACTCCAAACTCTGTGAGCGGGCTTATGTATGAGACCAGTGACACCACCTCAAGCGGCGGGACATCTTTCTTTCTATAGGCCACTCAAAACCAAGAATTGACTCATTTTTGGGCGCGTAGAACAGGCTGTTCTTATACTCAGTGCTTTGCAAAAAGTGGATTCGTAGCACCCCTTTACTATACGCCAAAACAGCTAATCTCGCAAGACATGGTAGATGATCCCGAGTATGAGCTGCTGGGATTTGGCTGTGGATAATGAAGGTCTTTGAGTCAGAATTTCACGTGGAAGTCTTGTATCAGTATGTAGGGCTTAATTCCCAAACAAAGATCGAAAACTTCTGCTGTGTGGAATGGAGTTGAGTTTCTAACAATGTTTGCTGGCGAGTAGGGAATGGTGCGTCCATACCAGCTTATCCGCCTTCTTCTTTCGAGTACCGTATCTTTCCTCTCTTTAGGAGAAAAGAAAGAGTAACCCCTCCTTACGGACCCTATTAGATTCAGACTCAGTAGTTCCTTTATAGGGAGCCACCCTATGATTGATTCTTTCACTTCGTTCCTCTTCCTTCTCCTTCCCCTAGGAAACTCGTGATAAGATAACTAAAGAAGCTAGAAGGATGCTTCATTTTGATCCCGGAAAGAATCTCTGCTCTCCTTCTTCACTCCCGATAGGCCTAAACCGAATAGAATAAAAGTATGCCACACCTTCCTTTCCTTGCCTTACTCTATTGGAAAAGTGCCATTAGTTGGAACTTTAATCTAAGATTTCAATGAAAAAGAAATTGATAGAGCTAGAGGAGTGAGGAGAAGCAGGGCTCGAAGAACGAGCCGAGCCGCGCAAAGACGCGGAGATATAGCAAATAAGTAGCAAGGTTCCCCTTATAGGACCGACTACAACAAGCTCCCGACATCGGGGGAGATGAGAGAAAGAAGGCATACATGGAGTGGCTCGGTAGATAATTTGATAAGCCAATGATTTTTTTCCATAAAAATGGAAGTCTAACTTTGGCTTTCCCATGTTTGCCAGTCAACGCATTCGTTGCCTTATGTTGTACTGAACAAAAGGTACTCAACCAGAGAGAAAAGTTGAACCAAAGGAAAGTCAGAATGGAACTGCAAATAGCGTATGAGATAGAGAGGGGGAAAGAGAGTTAGTTGGCTAGGTTTTTTCCCTTGCAGCTGTCAGGTTTTCGGGAATTGAATCAATAATCGACAGCATGCCCTTCTGGCGTGGGTGGGTATAGCTCAATTACATCGACCCTCTATTCATGAGTCTCTTGTCTTGACTCCGCTGAAGCAGCCCTTCAATGCTTTCTCCTTGTTGGAGAATATTACTATACTATATATAATAAAGTCTAACATTCTACCGTATCCTTCACGCCGCCGATAACCCAAGCTCGTACCACCCCTGAAATGAGAGTGAATCTTGGAAGCTGAAAGAAGACATCTACATATAAAGTAAAGACGGACGCCGAGATCTAAGATCGTCGATTCACATAGTCTAACCTAATTCATTCCTTGGCACCAGTCGTTGGGCGGCTCACTTAACGACTATTGATCTTCGAAGGGCCCTGCCTAAGGGTGGGGCATCCCGAGCCGGAAATGTGATATGAGTCCCCTCTATCGAATAGACTATCGATAAGGGCGCAGATGCTCTAACTGTATGGCCTGGGTATGTAGGAATGAGTGTATTCCTAGGGGGGGGAAGACCGGCCGAATCTTTACGGACTGGACTCACAACTATAGCAAAGGTCATCCAGGGTTCCCCTTCGTTCTATCTGTTCACTTAAGACTGCGGTAGTTCTGAAAGGCACCTCTTCAATCCTATTCAACCTTCTATGGAGAAGCCCCAGAACTACGCTTGAAGCTTCATTCAGATCGATTCCAGTCGCCGCTACGCCACATCAATCCGTTATGGCTTCTTAGCAGCTACGGATTATCAGGGCAGCCATATTTGCGTGGAATGGTTCCCCAACCGGAACAGGCTCCGACTTAGATCACTTCGATTCGACAGCTCTGGGGCTTTCAACGAACGGAATGAAGGACATGAGAGGCATAGAGGACTCAAGAACAAGACAGGACTCATACCCCGGAAATTTGATCTTCGTTGTGGCTTAGAAAGAGTAAATTCATGAGGACAAGATATGCCTTCTTATTATTATTAAATAAATTCTATCGCTGGATTCTTTTACCTTAATGGTCGATCTTCCGCTACGGCTCACTGTACGTTCCTTTAGCTATAGGCGTGTCCAATCCGATAATAGTCCGTTCCACACATAGTGCAAGGAAGCTCGGTGCGATGAGCTGAAGGAGAGAGTATGTTCGATGATGCCGGAATAGTCCTTTCCATTTTATTCCTAAATTTAGCAGCTTGACAACAGGAGGGGATGTAGGAATTGCGCATTACGCATGAGCAACCTTATCCCAGAAAGAACTCGATGGAGATGGATTTTTCCAATTAATGAATAAGAGTCAACAGGTTCAATCCCTGTTCGATCGAAAGAGCCCTTCGACCCTATATAATCTAGTAGGACATTGCCTCCTAGATGGGCTAGGAGTTCAAAGATTCTAGTCCATCCAGTCCCAGTGGCTCCGCGGTGCTCCTTACGCGCGGCGCCGTTTGAAGAGGGGCTTCGAAGTTTATTTTGACTAGCGAGTTTACGTACGGAGGTCCTATGTGGATCATTGCTCGGCGAAGGCTGATTTGAACCCCGGTCAAACAGATTAGGGGTAAGGAATGGAGGACCATGTAAGATACTAATTCATTGATAGGAATATTAGCGGAACCGCCAGGAATAAGTACTGCGCCGACTGCTATGTCCTAAAGACTGCGGACTAAGAGCTCTTACTCCTTTCGGCATAAAGGCTTTTGTATGTGTTCATACATTTTCTCATAATTAGTTACCCTGGGGAGTAACCGTATGAGTTCTGCACGAGGGATCCGCCGAGGGACATGAGTACAGGAGGCGGATTGTCCTTCTTCAATGTTAAGAATGAGAGCTTCCTTTCCACCAGGAAGAGAGAGATCATATGCATGATTTTGCACACGATAAACCATTTGATAATGGAGAGTGGCAGCAATAGCTTCATGAGCTTGAGCAGCTCCTAGAATATGAATTTTGACCTTCAAAGCTTCCAATAACAAAGGATCTAATAAAGAACAAATTTGGAAAAAAGAGTTACCATAATTGTGCCAGCGTTCAGAGTAGTTTCAACAGTTGCAATACAAGCATGTTGATACTCTTGAAATCTGGTATCCAAGAGAGATAAGCGAGCTACCACAGGAAGTCCTTTTCTGCCATGAAAAGTGAGAGCCAGTCTAATTGCTCCAAAATGGATATGGGTATACCCTTCTTGTCTCCACTGACGGGGAAAGTTAGAGGGGATGTGAAGAGTAACAAACTGCTCCTGTTGTGTAGCAGGAATATGATGTTGATCCAATCGTGAAGCTTGAATATATTCCTTAACATACTTAGGAGTTTTTTTTATAAGAGTCCGGATAGACCGAATAGGAGAAAAAGAAGACTTGGCAAAAGCAGAATATGGATTAACCAAAGGAAGAGAAGTAGTACTAATTTTATGATTTTCTGGAAGGATATCAATTTCATATAAGTAGTCTAACTTACTAGCAGTAGAACGTCTAAAAAAGGGAGAAGGATCAAGGGAAATAGGAGTTTTATTTTCTGAAGCCATAGATGATCAAAGTACCTTCATAAACCCATTTTTTCTACCAATGGGATGGCTCTGATACCATAAGGGGTTGAGTAGTTCTTAAAGTAATTGAGCTAGGGGCTGAATTACTTTCCTTGAAGTTAAGCTAGGCCTTTCAAGACGCCACCCTAGGCTATAACACGGCCGTATGCTGTATTCATTGAAAGTCGTTCAAAAAATCTTATAAAATGACTTATGAGAACAAGAACACTTCTTTCTTGGAAGAATTAATACGACCACATTAGAAATAAATAAAATGGCTATGAAGGTATATGGAGAATTCACACAAACATTTTATTGCAAACATTCAATATGCTTTGCAGCCTTACTCTTACCGGAATGGAATAAGCACTAGACCGAGTTCGGTCAGATCAATAGTTGGTTTTTGGCGGGGGAAGAGGTGCGTAGCGAATATCTGGTTCGAAAGAAAGCTTGGAGTATCCAATGATTCGCTTAGCCCGATAAGCCCACATATGAAGTAGGAGAATCTTAGTACTAAAATGACTCGCTCATTCACAATCAAACAAACATTTTACACTAGTCAGAGCGTACTACTACAGCAATGGGAAATTCTAATAGTAGCAAATAGTATAGAACAGGAAATTCTTAGAAAAGACTTTTTTTTATTATTTTTAAATTTATCGCTCAGGAGATTCTTTTCCTCTCGTTTAAGAGTAACCCTTATCAGGAGTTGGATAGGACGGGAACTACTCAATTAGATAAATAGATTTGGGCACTCTATCCATCCACTTTGTAGGGGAAAGAATTCCATTTTAGTGATTCCTTTTTGGCATTCCCTTCCCGGCAAAGAGGGAGGTGTTACCGGTAAGTGGTTTGAGGCATTGGATCTCTTCTCTGCTTTGACTGAGACTAAGACTTTACTATTCCGTAAAGAAAATGGATTTGAAACCAATTCAATCAAGAACGAAATAAGCTTCTTCCTTCCAACCAGGTTGGAATGTAGGAATTCTCCTATAGTTAACAATCATTCCCCATCCCCATTCTCTCCTCTTTCTCTCCCTTCTTTCGGAACATCTGATAGCAATTCATTACTCAGGTGACTCGCGACACAAGATGTATCTCTTTCCTGGCTAAGAAAAAGTCGAGAACAGGATTGGCAATGGTTAGTGAAGAAAAGCTATTCTTTGTCTCACTGTCTCTCCGGCTCCCTACTAAGAGGAATAGAACTAGTGCTCTTGCCAGATTGACTCTCCAATCGATATCAAGCGGGAAAAACTGGATTCTCCCTTTAGGTCGACTAGGTTAGGCCGTTGTATCTCGCTTCGCTCCGATAACTAAGTTAAGCCCTTCCTTCATCTCCTTTCCCTTTCGACTGGCATTATCACATCGCCATCAACAAATTCAATAGCTGCTTCTAGCCCGATTCCAAGACCTGGACCTCTTTCAGGTTTGAAAGCAGCCCTTATTCCATTCATTCCATCAACAGCTCAATCGATGGGACTTGCTTTCCTTCCTAAAGGAAGTTAGCCGGAGCCGGTAGAAATGACTGACTTAAGATAGAGAGAGATCACCCCTAACAGAGTCCATTCTCCGAATAGTAACACGGTAAAGCCAAAGATCTGATTCACTAGCAAAGGAAAGCAGCAGCCTTGATCAACTATAGGAAAGTACCAGTTTTACACAGCGCCCGAAAGCATTGATTGAAGGTCTCCTCTTTCTTTTTCACAGCTGCCCATGAGTTCAACAAAAGCAGAAGCGATCCTTCTAGAAGTTGACCACGTCAACTAAGCCTGCCTTCGAAAAAGTTCAAGCTTGGGAAAAGGAAAGTCTTTTTTTACTGTGAGAAAGCTAGTGGAATACCTGCAGTTCCAGCAATAAAGGGATAGAGCTTTGGATAGCTAGAGGCAAAAGCAATATCTTCCAGAAAGCAAGTTCAAGAAAGTTCTTTTTTCATAGCGGATTACCCCGCTTTTTTCTGTATTCGGATAATTACTATTTCCAGCTGCACTAGTGGCTATCTTATTTCCTGTAGCGTATTCCTTGCCAGCAATTGATCTAGCCAAGTAAGTTTTTGGAGTGTTCAGGTTACATCTAGCTCCTGCGCTAATTCCACCAGTCTAAGTACCATCTTTCATAGCAGTTCCTTTTACACCTGCCACCCATTTAGTTTTACTAGTTTCAGTGATAGGGTAAACGCTTGCTCTTGCAGTTAAACTAGTAGGAATAGCAGTAGAAGTCTTTGTCCCAATAGCCGCATTCCCACTTGTAGCAGTCTTGGCAGCAGATAGTGCTCATAGGAGTAATAGTTCATGCAGTAAATCTTCTTTTTTCTCACCGGGGCGAGAGCTACTGCTTAGATAAAAGCAGGAACGAAAGAAAGCCTGTTAGAGATCTCGTTATAGTCTTCTTTTTCTTAGCCGTTGGGATGTGGCGGTCTCTAGAAGAAGAAGTTGTATTAAAGTTTCGATCGGTTAATAACAGATAAGAGAGAAATCATTCTCAGTCTAGGCATGTGAAGGCTATATGCTTAACACTTGCAATTCGAGACTTCCTGCTTTAAGGTGCGTTGCCGCTGTTTGCAAGTCAATTCCTTTCCCTAGAAGACAGAAGCAAAACAAAGACGCGCCCCTGTAATCTTGTCAATGGATCGGCTTCCTCGCCTCGAAGCGAAGATCAAATAAGAATGATCCAATGCCAATCACACCAGTAAAGGAAAGGCCAGTCATGCAGGATACAGGCCAGGTTACTGATATAGCTTGTAGAGAGCCCAGTATTCAGATCATATTCATTAACAGCATGATGGGGAGATAGCAAAGGCAGCACATATCCAGATACCAGATAGGAGCTAGGCATGGTAAGCATAGAGTAGTGGTGTGACTTTCTTCTTGACTTAACTGCTAGACTGCTTTCTAATGGCATAGAAGAAAGAGAGGTGACCCTGCCGAATCGGGTCTCTCCCTAGGGTCGATTGCCCGTCTAGTGAGTTAGCGCTGAGACTTTCTCTCCCACCAGTCAAGTCAGGGCTGATCATGGTTAAAATCAATGATATCTGTAAAGTTATACTCGCTACTAAAGAAAGAGGGTACGGTCGAAGCGAAGGATTCAAAACCTTGTGTGAAGGAAAGGCTGTCAAAGTCGAAGACCATTAATCTGGTCTTCGAGAAGGAGCTGCTAAGGAAGAGAATACAGAGGAATTCGATCAAATGGTGGGTCTCGTATATAAGAAAACTCCCCAAAGCAGCCATTCTCTTAAGCCCCTTGTATGCCCTATTCATACCCCTCCGCAGAGGGAAGAGGAAGACCCGTCCCTAATGAAAAAGAAGAAGTTAGCAATCCGGTGGAACTATAAGTTTAACTGGGTGATCAGTATTATCTATTCGGGTCGCTAAGGCGGTTTAACCGTTGTTGACTGAGAAGACTGATGACAAAT